AGACAAGAAAATTTCAGGGTAACAAACATTATCTAGAATTTCTCTTAGATTTGAACCCATAGCTGATGATAAAACTAGAATAGATATTTTTTGTTTCCTACTTACACGTGCCCATATCCTTGTTCTTCTATCAATTTCTAATTCTGATCTTCCTCCCCAATCTGATATTATAGTGCTGGTATAAACAGCATTTCCGTTATGATCCAATTCTGAACGATAGTAAATACCGGGACTTTGCAATATTTGATTGATCACAATTCTGTATATTCCATTTACTATAGAGGTTCCCAGGGAATTCATTAGAGGAACATTTCCAATAAAAACAGTTTGTTGTTGCATATCCCTACCGGTTTTCCAAATTATTCCCGCAGGGACATATAATTCAGAGGAATATGTGAGTGATTCATACACAGCGTCTCTTTCCTTTATCAGGGGCTCCACCAATTGATACCTTTCCACAAATAATTGAAATTCCATTTCTTGATCTCTATCTTCAATTTTTGGAAACTTATGAAATTCTTCCGTTAAACCCTGATTAATGAACCTACAAAATCCCTCAAATTGTATCTGACTAAATCCAGGTATTGTGGACATTCCCTCATTTCCATTCCGAAGCATCTTAATCTTAAGTTTCCTATTTATTTTTATTGAAAAAATTCAATTATTGATTCACTATTCATTGACCCATATGGATCGACCTAGCAATACAATAATAGAATGTATATTCTGTTTACTGAATCACATAAAATTTTAGTCAACTCCATATATCTATTTCAAACGTATGAACGGAGATGGAACGGCGGAATAAAGAACATTTTTGGGGCAGGTTCAAATTTTTGACGGGTTAAATTGATAAAATATTTCTGAAAAAAAAATTCTGTTACTTACACTTATGGAGCCTTGTTCAAAATTGGTACAACTTCTACCTAACGTATTAGTATGATATTACGATCCGACGGGATACCACAAAAAGGAACGATTGAGATTGAATTTCCTCTTTATATCTATATAAATGAAATAAAGACAGAATATTTATTATCTATATAAATGAAATAAAGATCAGAAGTAGTATAGAGTTTTCCCTTTTTTAACACAAAAAATGGAATTTCATGTTCCAAAAAGAATTGGGCGGATTTTTTTGGTAGGGAGGGAAATTTATAGAATACGCTTGAATTGTGTAACTTAATATAAATATACTAAAAAAAAAATATTGTATTTATTAAGTACATGTTGATACGGCTATCTATCTATATATCACATCCTTTCTTTCAATTTCTGGAGCAACATTAACATGGATCACACTCCACCAAAATTCGTATTTTATATTCAATATTTCAATCTATTTATTCAATGAAAAATTGAAACATGAAAATTCTCTCTAGGGATATGTACATAAGAGAGAGGCCCGTCTCGGTATCTGGGTAACAATTTGTGTTTTGGGGTTTACATATACACATATATATTGTTATAATTGAAATAGAAAATTTTTATTGAAAAAAAAAAATGAGATTAGTCATAAATCGGTCATAAATCAATTTTCTTTTCACTAATTTCAAATTAAAGACTAATTTAAAGTAAATTGTTAATGGTTCTAATTTGCCCTGAATTTTTCAGTCTGTCGCCAGAATTTGACTCTCAATAGAAAAGAAACGAGAAGGGAAATTTTTAACTGATGTATATTTTGAGATATAATAAATCGAAGAAAATAATAGAAACCAGATAAAAAAAAAAGAATGTGTTTTTGAGGATTAAGTACAACGGGATTCAAGATAAAAAAAAGAGTTAGTAGTAGAAATAGAATATGGCTAATAATATTTTTATCCATTTTATTTTGGATCGAATTTGGCGGCATGGCCAAGTGGTAAGGCGGGGGACTGCAAATCCTTTATCCCCAGTTCAAATCCGGGTGTCGCCTGATCAACCAAAGATTTTTTATTTCTTATTCTGCCGATCTAATTCGATGAATTATTGCTCCGCAAGAAGTGGAGGCAAAGAACTAAGATCAGAAATCTAGATATACAAAGATTCCTAAGAGGCACCCCATTTTTACTACTAGAATAAAAGATTATATAAAAGACTAGTATATCAAAATCTCTTAAACAATTTTTAATTTTAAGTAGCGTCTCGTGATTCTGTTGGGTATTAAATTAGATTGGATACAATGATAGGAAATAAATTTAGGGCTTGTAGAAAGGCACGAGGATACTTTGTATTTAAACTCACGAAAGGCTATGAGTGCTCAGACATAGAATCAGAATAGTTGGTCGACTCTTATAGTATAGAGTAAAGGTAAAAATGGAAAAAAAAGAATATATGTATGTAGTAATAGTGGCAGTGGGTTCTACCGATTCTTTCATAGAAAGACAGTAAGCTTAGATCAAATAGAAAATAGAGGTATCTGATATATAGTTGTGTATAGAAAAGGCGCGTGTATCATCTTGTACTTAATACTTCCTGATTCTACCGGAAATCTTAAAATATTGAATGAAACTTGTTGCAAATGTATTCATTGAATTGATTTGGTTCATCAGTAGTCTTAAGTCAGAATACTATTTTGACTCTGTGCCATTGATTCCACTATGATTATTAAATAATAATCGAATAATTCTTTCATAGAAATAAGGGACATAATTCACATGGATATAGTAAGTCTTGCTTGGGCTGCTTTAATGGTCGTCTTTACATTTTCTCTTTCACTTGTAGTATGGGGAAGGAGTGGACTCTAGTGCTGTGGACACTACAAATACGAAATTGAGTAATCAATTGCTCAATTGAACTGTATCAATTCTTTATTAATATTAATCGTTTTGCGAAGCCTTGCCTTAAAAAAAAGTATTTAAAATTGTACTGGAATAGAGTAATAAATCATTATCATAATTGTATTTTGCAACTCAAATCTACGCATAATAGAAGATTCTTTCCAACCGAATTTTTACTAAATAGTCTATATTTTTTTTCCACTGTAAGCAAAATGATTAGTGATTGTCCAAAGAGGCCCTACACATAATAAAATTAGATCTTTCTTCCGTTAGGCTATTTACATATCACACATTTCACATTTGTTTTAAACTTCTAGAAATTATACTTTTTGACTCATGTTTTGTTTAAACATGAAAAACGGACAAGTTTACTCTAACCCCTTTTCCAAATCCGAAGAAGTTATCATATAACTATGCGGATCATCCATTAATTGTTCAATCAATGACTTCTTGAGAAGAAAAAAAAAGAAATAGAATTAAAGTTTTATCTTATCTATTTTATCTTATCTATATGTACATCTACTATATACATATTGTAATTTTATCCATTATGAAGCCCACATTAATATTAGTATACAATGCTAGCTAGCGTGGTAGAAAGAACTATAATATATAGTTCTTTCTACCACGCTAGCTTAGATACTTAATAAGCTACTTCTGTTCTGATTCCAGCTCAGCGCAATCATTTCATTTAAGACTTACAATTTGAATTCTTTTCTTTCATTTCTTGAATCATTGAATTGAACTGCTAAGAACTGATAATTCAAATTAATCGTTTTGGCTAACTGTTTTTACATAGATAATAAGTAAAAAAGCAGTAGGAATTAGAATGAACAGTGCAGTAGCAATAAATGCGAGAATATTGACTTCCATAATCTAATCTTTTTTTTTCGCAATAACTTAACTCGGGATCTAATCCCATAGAGATGATAAATTTGATTCCTGTAAATTCAATGGGATAAATTGTATCTTGATGATACTGAATCAGATCAATATTATGAATAAAAATTTCTGATCTATCAAATCAATTTCTCGTTGAGAATTGAATAGTATAACATAAGGAGATCTTTTATCCATACAAAAAACCATTTTTGATTAGATCATAAATACCTATCATTAGGTTTTCATCCTTTTTCCACTTGTTCTTTTCTATAACCTAGCATCTTATCTTCCTTATACAATTCTTCTACTTATACATATACATAGGATTTTGTATATAGAATTATAAGGTAACCGGTATTCTATAGGGCATACAGAGAGACGAACAGTATAAGTATAAGTATAAGTGAGATGTAAAAAAGGTAAGGTTAAGTCTAAAAAATCGACTATTCAAGCTTTACCTTTACTAAGAATAAGAAAAGAAAGGAGCCCCACTTGGTTTTGTTGATCTTTTATTTTATGTTATTTTATTAGTATACTCTTTGTTTTGTTGGATTGGAATTAGAACGTATACATCAAAAATTCAATATAAAATTGGAATGAGAATGAAATAAATTATTTCAAATCAGTAGTCGAGGCTAAAAAAAACTTAGATTTCGAAAAGATGTGCTTTAACCTAAAAGGTACTTTGCCGGAGAATCAACTTCTATGAAGATTTAGTTCATTGTATATCATATAATAAACAAAGCTATTTTGTGTCTGTACCCCCCAAAAATCTGAGCACTCTATTCCATTTCATTGATCAAGAGCAGAATGATTGAAAAAAAAAGAGTATTGTCTTAAACTTTAAATATTGAATATAGCAATAGTACCAATTGTACTAAATCTACATATATTTTTCCTTATCAATTAGTACTGGGGAAGAAAAGGAACTTCCCATATTTATCTGATGAGACATGCGAAACAAAAGAAATAATTTCCACGGTGTGAATTTGTTTGATTCCATTTTGCTCTTCGTCTTCCCTTTCGCAAAAATAGAGAAATGAATTTCTCTATTCATGAGATCCTAGTTCGGGACTGACGGGGCTCGAACCCGCAGCTTCCGCCTTGACAGGGCGGTGCTCTGACCAATTGAACTACAATCCCGGCGAGGTGTATAGCATACATATACTTAGTATTTCATAAGAATATTCTACTCGTCATGTTGGAACGTAACAGATATGCGAATGCTATATTGATATTATATCCACATAAACACGGGCTTTAGTGAAAGTGAGACAGATTATTAGTAACTAGTGATTTTTTATTTTATTGTTAAATAAAAATAATCAATCTTTCAATGAGATGAAAAAAAAAAGATAAAGAAAAATTTTTCTTTATTTCTCTATGAAGCAGGCCCTTTCTTTTCTATTTCTATAGGATAAATTAATTATATCTTACTCATGGGACGGGGTGAATTCTTGGGCCGAGCTGGATTTGAACCAGCGTAGACAGTCGTCAACGAATTTACAGTCCGCCCCCATTAACCGCTCGGGCATCGACCCAGGAAGAATTCTTTATATGCTTATTGATAATCCATGATCAACTTCCTTTCGTAGTACCCTACCCCCAGGGGAAGTCGAATCCCCGCTGCCTCCTTGAAAGAGAGATGTCCTGAACCGCTAGACGATGGGGGCATATTCGCCCGACCGTCATCATACTATAATGATAGTATGAATAGTTTTTTGGAATTGTCAATATAATCTAATGGTATGGCTAGATTCGAACAGTCTTTTTATATTCTGATTCTATAGGATTTGAATTTGAATTGCACGTTTTTTTCTTCAATTTTAACTCATTGCTTCGTTTCTTGTTCAGATAAAATATGCCTATCATTATCTCACATTAAGTTAGAAAATTAAAAACTAGAAAATTAAAAAACGAGAAAAATTTTATCCCTTTTCTAGGTAAATAGAATTTATTTTTCCATTATTTCTCTTATGAGTCTACTGCATATATACATATATGCAGTAGACTCATAAGAGAAAATGGCTAAGTCATGAATTGAGCAGGCCCTTTTAACTCAGTGGTAGAGTAACGCCATGGTAAGGCGTAAGTCATCGGTTCAAATCCGATAAAGGGCTTTTTTCATGAAACTCGAGTCTTTGTCTTCGTTTTTCATCGAAAAATACGGATATTTTTGATAATAAAAAAAGGCAAACACTATTGGATTATTTATAATATAATGAGTTCTTATTATTTGATTTTGAGTTTTAATTAATAATTAAAAAGTTTGAACATTTAATTATTATTATATTGACTAATTGAACTTAGTGGGTGGGGGCTTCTATCCTGTAGTGACATAATAGTCCTTTTTATATCTTATTATTATTTATTTAAATATTCCAGGAAACATAACATAAATATTCTAGATATCCAACCCCTATTTATTAATCACAAACTAAAATATCTCTACTTCCCTATTGTTCCCACCAAACCTACCATAAAAATAAATGGTAACTAAAAAAAAGTAAGTGGACCTGACCCATTAAATCATGACTATATTGGCTATTCTGATATTTAAATTCGATATATATTAAATTGTAGAAAGCGGTTTTTTTTTTCCTTTTTTAGTTTCTTAGATCACAAAAGACAAGAATTTGTCGATATTCATGATTTGATTTTCTTGTTAATAGACGCTCTATAGGAATAAATCGCTATTCTTTTCCGATACATAATATATATATATATATATATATAAAATACATTGAAAAATCCATTTTTCAATATCTTTCCTTGATTTCAAAATCTGATTCCCATATTGTTTTGTTGTTTTGTTTCAGCAATGCAAATAGAGAACAAAAGCGAGAAAGGGGCCTTCAGTTCCAGTTTATCATTAGTTCATTTAATATTTCATTTAAGGGCAAGGAAAAAAGAAATTTTCCTTTTTTGTTGGACTCATTAAAAGATATATTCTGGAATCTGAGTTACAGGACAACTTAGGGTTCAAATGGTTATTATAGTAAAGACTAGTCGAATTGCACTCATGGATTTAGCTAGGTCGGTTTATCATAGAAAATAAAAAAGAATTCTTCTTTTTTTTTCGAAACCCATTGTATTCTAAAGGGCATGGAACAACGAATCGTCCATACATAATTGAACTATCACATGCCCTGAAAATGAGATGACGTGTTCGGAAATGGTTAAAGTAGTTGAATAGGAGGATCACTATGACTATAGCCCTTGGTAAAATTACCAAAGAAGAAAATGATTTATTTGATATTATGGATGACTGGTTACGGCGGGACCGTTTTGTTTTTGTAGGCTGGTCCGGTCTATTGCTCTTTCCTTGTGCTTATTTCGCTTTAGGGGGTTGGTTCACAGGTACAACTTTTGTAACTTCATGGTATACTCATGGATTGGCCAGTTCCTATTTGGAAGGTTGTAATTTCTTAACTGCTGCGGTTTCTACCCCTGCAAATAGTTTAGCACATTCTTTATTACTATTATGGGGACCTGAAGCACAAGGGGATTTTACTCGTTGGTGTCAATTAGGAGGGCTGTGGACTTTTGTTGCCCTCCATGGTGCTTTCGGACTAATAGGTTTTATGTTACGCCAATTTGAACTTGCTCGATCTGTTCAACTGCGACCATATAATGCAATCGCATTCTCTGGTCCAATTGCTGTTTTTGTTTCTGTATTCCTTATTTATCCATTGGGTCAATCTGGTTGGTTCTTTGCACCCAGTTTTGGTGTAGCAGCTATATTTCGATTCATCCTCTTCTTCCAAGGGTTTCATAATTGGACATTAAACCCATTTCATATGATGGGAGTTGCCGGAGTATTAGGCGCTGCTTTGCTATGCGCTATTCATGGTGCTAC